AAAAAGCTATTGAATTAACTGAACAAACGGGTACAAAAGGAATTCAAGTGCAAATTGCAGGGCGTATCGACGGAAAAGAGATTGCACGTGTCGAATGGATCAGAGAAGGCAGGGTTCCCTTACAAACAATTCGCGCTAAAATTGATCATTGTTCCCATACAATTAGAACTATCTATGGAGTCTTAGGCATCAAAATTTGGATATTTGTAAACCAAGAATAAGGAAAAAAAAAATAAGAAGAATGGACCTTTCTTTATCTCGCCATTCTGCTCATCGATAGAAAAAATTTAGAAACTCTTTTCTTATTTTTTCTTTTATTAATTTCTTAATAAAAGAAAAACGAACAATTCTAATTCTATAAGGTTTAATAAAAATTTGATTTATCCTTTATTTAATTTATATTTTAGTATAATTGCTATGCTCAGTGTGTGACTCGTTAGTTTTTTCTTTAGAGTTGAGAATCAAAATTGAAAAAAAAAACAGGCTAACCCCACTATAAACTTAGTAACTATCAAAACTAAAGAAATTCAAAACTAATAACCAACTTATTGCTTCGTATTGTCGAAATCCCAAGAAAAAGTCACTATATGACTGAATATATCATATAGTTGTAGCAACTGAAATTCTTTTCATAAAAAAAAATCTGATTATGAATTGTGAAAAAAAAAGGGATGTAGAAAAAAGGAAGGATGATAGAAAGAGAGAATAAAGATCTCAATGATATAGGATTCCCATATGTATGGTTTATGAAAAATTACCCTATAAAAAGGCAGTGTTATAAAGCATCAACATAAATATACAATAGAAATACAAAATATACAATTACAATACAATCTAATAAGAAATATACAAACAAAGAAAAAATTGAGCTTCGGGTTAAGAAAAACTGAGGAGATTGACTCGGAAACAAATAACAGATTTTGTTGAGAGCTCCATTGCAGAGTTCAGACCTAAACATTAAAGGAGAAGCTATGGGAACGATGGAACCTGTGACTACATAGGATTTTCTTGAAAACAAATCAATCCTAATGATTCATTGGGTAGGATGGCGAAATGAACCAATAAAAAATGGATTTTTTATGAATGGTCATGAATTGACCCTACAAATGAAGGAGGAAAGAGTCAATATTCGCCCGCGAACCCTTTACTTTATTTTTATAATTTCATTTCTTGGATGACTATTGGCGTAATTCAATATAAATAGAGGTAAAGTAAAATACTTTAGGAATTTTGATAAAAGAAAAAAGCATTATATATAAACAAAAACGCCTAGTTATCTAGTTATATATAAAGCTACCTATGATTCAACAAATTCAATATAAAAAAATTAGTATATTCTTTTCATTTTGATAGAATGAAATACATAAATACATGCGTATGTGTAATATTATGAAATCATTTCATTCGCGAGGAGCTGGATGAGAAGAAACTCTCATGTCCGGCTCTGCAGTAGAGATGGAATTAATAAAAAACCATCAACTATAACCCCAAAAGAACCAGATTTCGTAAACAACATAGAGGTAGAATGAAGGGAATATCTTGCCGAGGCAATCATATTTGTTTTGGCAGATACGCTCTTCAGGCACTTGAACCTGCTTGGATCACAGCTAGACAAATAGAAGCAGGGCGAAGAGCAATGACACGATATGCGCGTCGTGGTGGAAAGATATGGGTACGTATCTTTCCCGACAAACCTGTTACTGTAAGACCTACAGAAACGCGTATGGGTTCGGGCAAGGGATCCCCCGAATATTGGGTATCCGTTGTTAAACCAGGCCGAATACTTTATGAAATGAGTGGAGTATCAGAAACTGTAGCCAAAACTGCTATGGAAATAGCTGCATGCAAAATGCCTATACGAACTCAATTTATTATTTCAGGATAGGTAAACAAAAGTAAAAGAAGAAGGAGCATTGAGAATGAAAAAAAAAACCACAGATTTCTTTATCTCTGGACAGACAATATTTCTTTTTTCCATTATCCCTTGCATTGAAATAATCAAATAAAAATGATATGATTCAACCTCAGACCCTTTTGAATGTAGCGGATAACAGCGGAGCTCAAGAATTGATGTGTATTCGAATCATAGGAACTGGTAATCACCGATATGCTCATATTGGCGATGTTATCGTTGCTGTAATCAAAGAAGCAGTGCCCAACATGCCTCTAGAAAGATCAGAAATAATTAGAGCTGTGATTGTACGCACGTGTAAAGAACTCAAACGTGACAATGGCATGATAATACGATATGATGACAATGCAGCGGTTATCATTGATCAAGAAGGAAATCCAAAAGGAACTCGAATTTTTGGTGCGATTGCTCGGGAATTGCGACAGTTGAATTTTACTAAAATAGTTTCATTAGCACCCGAAGTATTATAGATGAAGATAGGATATATCCTATCTATATCTATAGAATATTCAAATATCTGAAATAGATCCGATTAATAGATTGTGTCTCATGCATATATTTGAAATTTATAATAATTTTTTAGAATTTAAAAATTTCAAAAAAAAAAATTAAATAAAAACTAAAACAAAAAATAAGCATGTTGATTATATCAAAATGAGGAGGCACCAATAACTATAGTTCGTCATGGGTAGGGACATTATTGCCGATATAATAACTTCTATAAGAAATGCTGACATAGATCAAAAGGGAAGAGTTAAAATAGTATCTACTAATATCACTAAAAACATTGTAAAAATACTTTTACGAGAAGGTTTTATTGAAAACGTTCGAAAACATCAAGAAAGTCAAAAAAATTTCTTGGTTTCAACCTTACGACATAGAAAGACTAGGAAAGGGAATAAAATCATTTTAAAGCGTATCAGCCGACCCGGTCTACGAATCTATTCCAACTATCAACGAATTCCTAAGATTTTAGGTGGAATGGGAATTGTAATTCTTTCTACTTCTCGAGGTATAATGACAGATCGAGAAGCTCGACTAGAAAAAATTGGAGGAGAAATTTTGTGTTATATATGGTGATTCTCCTGAGGTACCCTAAGTTTCTCTCGAACTTACTAGTTGTAAAATAGAGAGGAGAAGTGAATTATAGAACTCTTCCTCTATTAGTTGATACTTAAAGGGGGTTCCCTGGAATGAAAGAACAAAAATTGATTCATGAGGGTTTAATTACTGAATCACTTCCCAACGGTATGTTCCGAGTTCGGTTAGATAATGAAGATCTAATTCTAGGTTATATTTCAGGGAGAATCCGGCGCAGTTTTATACGTATACTACCCGGAGATAGAGTCAAAATCGAAATGAGTCGTTATGATTCAACCAGGGGACGTATAATTTATAGACTTCGCAAAAAAGATTCGAACGATTAGATCATTCTTTTAAAAATTCTTTTCGTAGGGATATAATTCGAAGTTCAAAAATCCAATAAACTGATTCTTGTTTCCAACAAAATAGATTCAGAATGAAAGTAAGGAATGATAAATATGAAAATAAGGGCTTCTGTTCGTAAAATTTGTGAAAAATGTCGCTTGATTCGTAGGCGGGGACGAATTATAGTCATTTGTTCCAATCCGAGACATAAACAGAGACAGGGATAATTCTTCTCAAGTTCTAAATCAAGAACTTTTTAAAAGAAAAACCCATGTACATGTAAAAAGAAAGGATTCGTTTTCATATGAAATGGATATCCCCGTATCTTTCTGATTCTTTTTTATTTTATAATATGATCTAATAAAATATGACAAAATCTATAGCAAAAATTGGTTTACGTAAGAATGCACGTATTGGTTCAAATAAGAATGAACGTAGAATACCAAAAGGAGTTATTCATGTTCAAGCGAGTTTCAACAATACTATTGTAACTGTTACAGACGTACGAGGTCGGGTTGTTTCTTGGGCTTCCGCAGGTACTTCTGGATTCAGAGGCACAAGAAAAGGAACACCCTATGCTGCTCAAGCTGCGGCGTTTAATGCTATTCGTACATTAGTTGATCAGGGTATGCAACGAGCAGAAGTTATGATAAAGGGTCCAGGTCTCGGAAGAGATGCGGCATTACGAGCCATTCGTAGAAATGGGATGCTATTAAGTTTCGTACGTGATGTAACACCCATGCCGCATAATGGATGTCGCCCCCCTAAAAAAAGACGTGTGTAGAAATAAGAATTCAAGAGATTCCAAGAGAAATAAATGATTCAATGATCTGATCCAATAATCATAAAGAAAAGAAAAATAATAGTATGGTTCGAGAAGAAGTAGCAGGATCCACTCGAACACTACAGTGGAAATGTGTTGAATCAAGAGTAGACAGCAAGCGTCTTTATTATGGTCGTTTCGTTCTGTCCCCGCTTATGAAAGGTCAAGCCGATACCATAGGTATTGCCATGCGAAGGGCTTTACTTGGAGAAATAGAAGGAACCTGTATCACACGTGCAAAATCTGAAAATGTGCTGCATGAATATTCTACGATAGCAGGTATTGAAGAATCAGTACATGAGATTTTAATAAATTTGAAAGAGATTGTATTGAGAAGTAATCTCTATGGAGTTAGGGACGCATCCATTTGCGTCAGGGGTCCAAAATACATAACAGCTCAAGATATCATCTCACCACCTTCTGTAGAAATAGTTGACACGACACAGCATATAGCTAACCTGACAGAACCAATTGATTTGTGTATTGAATTACAAATAAAGAGAGATCGCGGATATCGTATGAAATCCACAAATGACTCTCACGATGGAAGTTATCCTATAGATATTGTATCTATGCCTGTTCGAAATGCGAATCATAGTATTCATTCTTATGGGAATGGGAATGAAAAACAAGAGATACTATTTCTAGAAATATGGACAAATGGAAGTTTCACTCCTAAAGAAGCACTTTATGAAGCTTCTCGTAATTTGATTGATTTATTGATTCCTTTTCTACATGCAGAGGAAGAGGACATGAATTTCGAGGAAAATGAAAACAGATGGAATTTACCCCTTTTTTCTTTTCAAGACAGATTCACTAATTTCAAGAAAAAAAAAGGAATTCCATTGACATGTATTTTTATTGACCAATCAGAATTGTCTTCCAGGACCTATAATTGTCTCAAAAGGTCCAATATACATACATTATTGGACCTTTTGAGTCACAGTCAAGAAGATCTTCTAAAAATGGAATATTTTCGCATAGAAGATATAAAACAGATATTGGGCACTCTACAGAAACATTTTGCAATCAATTTACCTAAGAAAAAGTTTTCATTTTAAATCCATTGGACTTTTTTCATTTTTTAGTTTTTAAGAAAGAAAAAAGAATAGAATGAGTTTTTAATCTCCGACACGATCCATATATTTGCAGAATAGATCATAATAAGATTGATGTATCTAGGGAAGATCCCCTTCTGGATCTTCCTTAGATACCTATGTCATGGTATTTAACGGTTTAATCAATTTGAAAAAGACCTAAAGTTAGGGATTTCTCAATAGGTAAAGTTGCTCCAATACCTAACCAAAGAGCTACTGCGGTACCGATCAAAAAGACTGTTGTAGCTACTGGACGACGAAATGGATTTTGGAATTTATTGACATTCTCCAAAAAAGGTACTGTCAATAATCCTATTGGTACTGAAACCATTAAAAGAACACCCAATAACTTATTGGGTACTGTGCGAAGTATTTGAAATACGGGAAAAAAGTACCATTCGGGTAATATTTCCAACGGAGTTGCAAACGGATCCGCCGGTTCACCGATCATTGACGGCTCTAGAACTGCTAAGCCCACATTACATGCAATAGTGCCTAGAATTACTACTGGAAAAATATATAAAAGATCATTGGGCCATGCAGGTTCTCCATAATAATTATGTCCCATCCCTTTAGCCAATTTAGCTCTTAATACAGGATCATTCAAATCAGGTTTCTTTGTTATTTGGATAGGTGAATTCTTGTGGATCCATCCCCCAAAGGAACCGGACATGATAATTTTTTATCATCCGGCTCGAGCAAGAATCAAAAGAATCACAGAAATAGGTCCATAGAAGATCTATATTTCATACATATCTACATATATAATGTAGAATGACTCTATGTAAGAAAGAAAAGATTTATCAAATTCCATTTCCCCGAGTTGCAACGATTCATTGCAAAGAATTCAGTTCTGGCAACTAAGGAAATGCTCAATATCCAAGTAGGCTTACAAATTTGATCATGATCAAGTGCTTTTTGGATTGTCTCATGTCTTTTGGTTGGTATTTATCCCCACAGATTGTATTACATACAAAAATACAAAGTTTTTACTTGTTACTAAGAAAGTATAGCCCCTGTTCTTCCTTAGATCCCTTATTTAACTCCGATAGTATCATAGATCAGGGTCGATGCAGAGGAAATGAATGCATCTACATACTATAAAAAACTTACTACGATTACTATCAAATTAATACGAAATACTAATACTATCAATTAATTAGAAATTATAAGTATAAGAAAATTATTAAAAAAAAAAAAAGAAAAATAAAACAAAGTGGAATAAATAGAACATTGGATCATTCCACATCACTTATTCTAGGGATCTTACGGAGCCTGTTCATGCATGACATGATTCGGGTATGATCATAGAAAATATTCTCCTCAAGTGAACCGGCCTATCCTATGCTACATACAAGGGACTGACGTAATGGTTGGATGCGGAGACACATTGGGTTGTGAATTCCAACGTGGCGGATAAAATCATATATCTGCATGGACCAATCAATAGTTCAAGTCACACACTCCCATAATCCATCCTCTTTTAGGAAAATATACTTCAACTATACGATTCGTATCAAATAAAAAATACTTCAGAGTTGAATAGAAGTATCCAAATAACATGCCTTATTTTTAAATAATCCATATTTGTAGCAATGAAAGACTCTTGTTCCTCCCCGATATGATAAATTACAAAGATCTATGATCTGCCTTCTCTATAAAGGACCCGAAATACCTTGCTTACGTATCATTGAAAAGTGCATTAACATAAATACAGCAGTAAGAAGAGGCAATACAAAAGTATGTAAACTATAAAAACGAGTCAAAGTGGATTGGCCCACACTAGCACTTCCACGTAATAATTCTACCAAAGGTGATCCTATTATAGGAATAGCTTCAGGCACGCCTGTTACAATTTTTACTGCCCAATAGCCAATTTGGTCCCGAGGTAAGGAATAACCAGTTACGCCAAAAGATGCGGTCAATACAGCCAGAACCACCCCTGTAACCCAAGTTAATTCGCGGGGTTTTTTAAACCCACCCGTAAGATACACACGAAATACGTGCAAGATCATCATTAGAACCATCATACTTGCTGACCATCGATGAACTGATCGAATTAACCAACCAAAGTTGGCCTCAGTCATTATGTATTGAACAGAGGAAAAAGCCTCTGTAACAGTTGGACGATAGTAAAAGGTCATAGCAAAACCCGTAGCTACTTGTACTAAAAAACAAGTAAGCGTAATTCCCCCTAGACAATAAAATATGTTGACATGAGGAGGAACATATTTACTAGTTATATCATCTGCAATCGCTTGAATCTCGAGACGTTCCTCGAACCAATCATATACTTTATTGAGATAGGTAACCCAAGAAAGACTCCCCCTCTGAGAGCCGTATATGAGAATTTCATCTCGTACGGCTCAAGCCCAAACACACAAATACTGGTTTCAACGGATATGGAATAGATAGTTTAAAACTTTAGCCGCTTGACTCGATTTGACCCAAAGATACGAAGTAAGAAAAATCCGGAATCTCTTCTTTGTGATGATAATGCCAAAAAATACAATCTCAAGTTGGCTCGTCCATCTTTCTTTATGTTATGTTAATCGTGACAGGCCTCTTGAATCTTCTCTTCCCTATCTTTTTTTTTTTTAGGGATTCTCTTGTTGAGACCCTATGAATCAATTGAAACCTCAGATTCATACTAAAACCACGATGATTTAATAAAGCCAAAGTGAAACTCAAAGGTTTTCTGAGTAAAAACTATTTGATCATCACTTCTTTAATGAATGTAATAACTCAACAAAATATAGAGTCGGTCAAAAGAAGTATGAAGGAAAAAATTGTTTGATTTAGAAAAGACCTATTTCCATTTTTTTCATCCGGTTGCGAGGTCTGAATAATAGGTATGAATCATAGTTCAAATATTTCTTTTCTTGATCTATTCTATATAGTCCGTGCTCCAGAGACTAGAATAAATATCTGACGAGGTAGAATCATCTTGATAGAGATGACAGGTCCATTCTCTGTATTCTCAATAGGATCAATTATAACAAGTCACACGCTCATATTCCGGAAATGAAATATCGAAACAAATAAATTTCACGATCGAACTACCAAAATGGTCTATAAATCCACGTCTTAGGTAATCTTAAGTTGAAGTATTAAGTAGTTTAAGCATTAAGTAAGTATAAGTAAAATAATCTTTTTTGATTGAAAAACTAGGACTTCCTAGTTTTTATGAACTAATTAATTGAAATTCCATCCAGTAAAACAGATGAATTATAAATTTCTAAAATAATAGATAGAAATATTGCAAATAGAGCCATTGCAACTCCCATAAGTGGTGTAGTCCCCCACCCTGGAGCTACTTTTCCATATTCCGAATTCAATGGTTTCAATAAACTCCCTACGCCAGTTCGTCTTGGCCCAGATCTAGAACTACTCTCAACGGTTTTTGTAGCCATAAATCCTCTTTCATCATGGGTTGAAATCTGTTGACTTTGTATACCATTCCGTTGTAGTTGTAAATAAACGACATTATCGTGATCCTTTGTTATCTTGAAATTATCGAAAAAATGGAAACAGCAACCCTAGTCGCCATCTCCATATCCGGTTTACTTGTAAGCTTTACTGGGTATGCCTTATATACCGCTTTTGGGCAACCCTCTCAAAAATTAAGAGATCCCTTCGAAGAACATGGGGACTAGTTGAAGTAATGAGCCCCAATATGAATATGGGGCTCATTACTTCAATGGAAATAATGAAAAATCATTTCATTTTTTAGTTGGAACTTTAGGTGGTTCTCGAAAAAAAATAGCGAAAAAAATTATCCCTAAAGTCGAAACTAAGAGGAATGTATAAACCAATGCTTCCATAGATTTGATCGTGGTTTACAATTATAGCTTCCACACCTATTCGTTTTGGATCATTTACTAAAGAAATTGTAAATTGAGATTTACAATTTACTAGTACTATCTATATAGTATGTATATAGACTATAATATAGATATAGTAATATAGATATAGTAATATCTTATTACTATTAGATTCTATTCTAATTCTATTTATTATTTCTTCTATATTTATATTGTATTATTCTTATTCTATTTAGAATCTTTTTTCTAATTTATATATATATATATTATTCTATATTATATCTATTTATACATAAAGAAAATAAAAATATCAATTTATATACTCTAAATACTAGAAATACTAGAATAAAAAAAGAGAGGCAAAAGATGGCAAAGGAATTTTGTATCAGACTACTTGTCTCCTTGTAGTTGGATCTCCAAGTTTTTGGAATGTTCCAAATTCCACTTGAGCATCCAAATCTGGATCAATACCAGCAAAAACATCTCTGAACAAGGTTCTGGCGCCGTGCCAAATGTGTCCGAAAAAGAAGAGCAAAGCAAACGTAGCATGCCCAAAAGTGAACCAACCCCTTGGACTGCTACGAAAAACACCATCGGATTTCAAAGTAGCCCGGTCTAATTCAAAAATTTCACCTAATTGGGCACGTCTAGCATATTTTTTCACAGTAGCAGGATCACTATAAATGACTCCATTGAGTTCGCCACCATAGAATTCAACAGTTACCCCTACTTGTTCAACACTATACTTGGATTCTGCTCTTCTAAAAGGAACATCAGCCCTCACAATTCCGTCTCCATCTACCAAAACTACCGGAAATGTTTCAAAAAAGGTAGGCATACGACGTACAAAGAGTTCGCGCCCTTCTTTATCTCTAAATATGGGGTGCCCTAACCACCCAACAGCTATTCCATCCCCGTTATCCATTGAGCCTGCTCTGAATAATCCCCCTTTCGCCGGATTATTACCAATGTAATCGTAAAAAGCTAATTTTTCGGGAATTTTAGACCAAGCTTCCGATAAGCTCAGATTTTCGGCTAGTCCGGCCCCAACTCTTCGATATATTTCTTGCTGGAAGTACCCCTGATCCCACTGATAACGAGTTGGGCCAAATAATTCGATTGGGGTAGTTGCTGAACCATACCACATAGTTCCAGCAACAACGAAAGCTGCAAAAAAAACAGCAGCAATACTACTGGAAAGCACAGTTTCAATATTACCCATGCGTAATCCTTTGTATAGACGTTGAGGCGGACGGACACTAAGATGGAATAGACCCGCTAATATGCCCAATGTACCTGCTGCAATATGATGAGAAGCTATCCCCCCCGGAACAAAAGGATCAAAACCTTCCGCACCCCACGCTGGATTTACAGATTGTACTTTTCCAGTTAGTCCATAAGGATCAGACACCCATATTCCAGGACCATATAAGCCTGTTACATGAAATGCACCAAAGCCGAAGCAAGCGACTCCTGAGAGAAATAAATGAATTCCAAAGATCTTGGGCAAATCCAAAGAAGGTTTTCCTGTACGTTCATCACAGAATATTTCTAGGTCCCAATACACCCAATGCCAGATAGCTGCCAAAAAGCACAAGCCAGAAAACAAAATATGTGCTCCTGCCACACCTTCATAACTCCAAATGCCCGGATTCGTTATAGTTCCTCCCGAGATACTCCAACCCCCCCACGAATTGGTTATTCCTAAACGAGTCATGAAGGGTATAACGAACATGCCTTGTCTCCACATTGGATCAAGAACAGGGTCAGAGGGATCAAAAACTGCTAATTCATATAGAGCCATCGAGCCGGCCCAACCAGAAACTAGAGCTGTATGCATTATATGGACAGAAAGTAATCGACCGGGATCATTCAATACAACAGTATGAACACGATACCAAGGCAAACCCATGTAAATACCCCTTTCTGAAAAAGAAATAGACATTATGTAACTTTATAGCATTGGAAAAGACTAGACCGTGTATTTCATCTGTTCGGTAGATTTTGTATAGGAAAGGATTGATATTTATTTTAATTCCCTTCTTTTCTTTTTAATGAAATAGAATAGAAAGATTTTGAAATAGAAAGAGAAGGGAACAATTCTATTTCTTTCTATTTATAAGAACAAAGAGAAACAGATCTTATTCTATACCCGATAAGTACCAATACGCAATGGGAGTATTTTTAGGGAAAAAGAATGCATAGATACTTTTTTCTAATTTGAAATCATTCGAACAATCGGATGATCCGATCAATCCCGTTCGTTACAATTTCTCTTTATTTTCTTCCTATATGAACCTTCCAGTCCTATCTATATCTATATATAAAGTATATATCTATACACTAATATTCTAATTTAGAATCTATATAGCTATAATTCTATATAGCTATAATTCTATCTATATAATAATATTAAGTTCTATTTTATATATTTATATATATTATTTATATTTATATAATAATAATTTATATAATAATAAGATTTATATAATAATAAGATATAAAAAGAAAAAAAAATATATATATAAATTATAATATAAAAATAGAAAAAAATATATATATATATAAAATGATGAAGAAAATAAAACCATTGTTACGTTTCCATATTAAAGTAAAGTATAGTACTTCATTTTTTTCTTTATCTTAATGCCCATTGGTGTTCCAAAAGTACCTTTTCGGAGTCCTGGAGAGGAAGATGCAGCTTGGGTTGACGTATAGTGCGACTTGTCAGACATATGGGTCATATGGTATTTCCCCATTATCTCCCCCGATCGAGTATTCTCTGTTTCGCCCAATCCAATAAATAGATATTCAATATTGTATTGATTGAATCATCAATAATTCGGAGCGTGAAGCACAATAATTCCTATTGGGGATCAATATTATCAATTAAAATAATTAATGGTTTACTTGGACTGATAAAATAAAGTATCCAGGCTCCGTTCAGAGAATACCAAATTGGAAATGATAAGAGTAAAAGTAATATAATGGGAGTGTAAATGTAGTAATTTCAATAAGAAATATTAAATAAAGAATATAAAAATAAAATAGAAATTTCATTAAATTATTAAGAAATTATGAACTTCATTAGTAATTAAAGAGTTAGTAATTAACTAGAATATAATATAACTTACTATAAGAGAATCTTATAATAGAATCTATTATGTAGAATATATGATGATTACACGATTACCACTTGTATCATAGACTCTTATTATAATTACTATAGGTATAATATCAAACTTCCTAACAATGGAGTAGTATGATGAATACATCAAATATTTTGGGGAAAGGTATCAAACAATTGAAAAAAAAAGAAGTGGTACTGGAATCATTTGACCTATATGCGCAAATGGAATTCGGGCAAATCTTCCCCCGGAGTAGAACAAGAACCTAAAAGAATTGAAAGGCCCATTCAGGAACAAGAAAATTACATCGTTATTTGAATTTCGATGAAACAATACATCAATGAGAAGTTAGTTCAATAAGTTCATAAAATTCTTTTTTCTTTTTTACATTATAAATTATAAAATATAAGGAAGGGGAGGAGGGCAAAACTCATGTAAAAAAAAAAAAGAAATAGGACTGGAATCAACACATTGATTTTTTTTTCGCAATTCTTTCGAACCGTATGCATCCAAAGGTGCACGTACGGCTCCTCAGGGATACAATTTTGTCCTAATCAACCGACTTCATCGAGAAAGATTACTTTTTTTAGGCCAAGAGGTTGATAGTGAGATCTCGAATCAACTTGTTGGTCTCATGGTATATCTCAGCATAGAAGATGATACTAGGGATCTTTATTTGTTTATAAATTCTCCAGGCGGATGGGTAATACCAGGAATAGCCATTTATGATACTATGCAATTTGTGTCACCAGATGTACATACAATATGTATGGGATTAGCCGCTTCAATGGGATCTTTCATTCTGGTCGGAGGAGAAATTACCAAACGTCTAGCATTCCCTCACGCTTGGCGCCAATGAGTTTTTTTATTTGAGAAAAAAAAGAATACTATGCCTTCGCTGTATCGAATATGAATCAAATAAAGAATAAGTAATAATAGCATGGCACTTCGAGTTCGATATGAACAAACCATTATTGTTTTTTTTTCTAACATGAGATTTTGTATCGAGATAGTAGTATGAAAAAAGGGTTATTCCCAATTTGATTTATGTGTCAAGCAAGAGTCAATTTCAGCGTCACAAACCATTATTCTTCCACACCAGAAGTATCTTTCTTATTTTTATGTTATGAAAGAAAGAGTGAAAAAAATGGAAAAAATCATTTTCTCCTTATAAAAAAGAAACTTTGGGATTGCTAAACCACAGACGAGATAAATATAGAAAGCAACAGAACCATCATAGTATCTTTTTTACTACTACGAAAGGAAGGGTGGTAAATGGATCATTTAACGATTTGGATCGGATGGGTTCTATTTATTCTTTTCCATAGAAGAAATTCAATTCTATCGAAAAAAGAAATTCCATTGCAGAGCCGTATGCAATGTTCAAAAGATGCCCGTACGGTTGTTTAATTCTATTTTTTATTGTTATTTTTATTCCCCCTTACTTTAACCCAATCGTGCGATATATAGATAGAAGAACCGTTCATGATGTTATATCAATATCATCAGGGTTATGATTCACCAACCTGCTAGTTCTTTTTATGAGGCACAAGCAGGGGAATTTATCCTGGAAGCAGAAGAACTATTGAAGCTTCGCGAAACTCTCACAAAAGTTTATGTACAAAGAACGGGCAACCCTTTATGGGTTATATCCGAAGATATGGAAAGGGATGTTTTTATGTCAGCAACAGAAGCCCAAGCTCATGGCATCGTTGATCTTGTAGCGGTCGAAAATGAAAATACTGGGAATTCCATATAAATATAAGAATAAGAATTCCATTTAAAAATTAGAAATTTCCGTATGAATAGAAATCATTCATAATCATAAACCATCAGGTTAAGATCGATCTAAGCCAACCCGCTCTATTCTATCTAGAATGAGATTCTATAGACATGCCATGCCAACCATTAAACAACTTATTAGAAACGCAAGACAGCCAATAAGAAATGTCACGAAATCTCCCGCTCTTCGAGGATGTCCTCAGCGTCGAGGAACATGTACTAGGGTGTATGTGCGACTCGTTCAGTTCAGATCATGAGTTTGAAGAAATGCAAACCAGTATCAACGACCACTACCAATGAATTAGGATAGATAGAGTAGAAGACGGCCTTTTAATTGACTTTTATCTAAAAATGAAGATCTATCAGCTACCTAATTATGTTATGAATTTATGGTTTCTATTGGTGCAAATCCAATCACTCCGTTTGAGATGAGAAGGAATTCTCCATTGGTAACAAATAGTTATCCATTAAGCGGAGGAAAAAGGTTATGCTCCTATTCCTATTCTTGAAAAAAAAAACGGACTAATAGGGTCAGCTACCTAGCCAACTTTCAGAATTAAATGCCGTCACTGTATGGATAACTTTTTTGTGAAAAGGGTTATTACTTTCTAATTATCTAATTAGAATTGAAAAAAGAATTCTAATTGAAAAATGGATGGGTAGAGCCAAAGAGTGTGAACTATACAAGTTCACAATAAAATTTGATGAAATGAAAGAAGAGGCTCCGGTGTATAGAGAGGACCTCACCGTTTCAGAAGTTGCCATAGAAACGAGGGAACCCACTATTCTTTTTTATTTAGTAGCAGTCAATTTTATTATTTCCAGGCGAGATACTTTGAAGAAAGAAAAAATCGTGGTCGGGAAGGTCATAGTCGCAAAAGCCATTGGAATTTATATTTTATATATCGGAAGAATCCGTTTTGTTATTAATCGACCGGAGGAAAAGGATGACTGAAAGAAGAGAAATCAAAATTAGTTATTCAAGAAAGTTTCATTTGATTCAATGACCAGAGTTAAACGAGGATATACAGCTCGGAGACGTCGAAAAAAGATTCGTTTATTTGCATCAACCTTTATAGGGGCTCATTCAAGACTTACTCGAACGACTACTCAACAAAGAATGAGAGCTTTGGTTTCCTCTCATCGAGATAGGAGCAGGAAAAAGAGAGATTTTCGTCGTTTGTGGATCACTCGGATAAATGCGGTAACTCGTGAGGATAGACTATTCTATAGTTATAGCCTATTCATCCATAATCTGTACAAGAGACAATTGCTTCTGAATCGTAAAATACTTGCGCAAATAGCCCTATCAAATAAGAATTGTTTTGATATTATTTCACATAAAATCATCAATCAAAAAGAAAATACAAATCAAATAAAAGAATCTTAATAGAATCTATTATACAGTAAACAAGAATGATTGAAACAGGATTTCCCGGAGAATGGACTCCGGGAAGATAGAAGAAAAAGAAATTAAGATTTGAGTAGTAGGAATAAACGAACATCTTTCAAGAAAAAAAGATTTCTTCCCCATTTTTACTTTTTTATAATACAAGAATCAAATCTGGATTCTAGTTTTTTTTTTTGAACAAAACATTAACATGAGCTTGAGTTCCTATTGAAGTATATCTATTTCTTTTTGGTTCTAGGACCAGTAGTTCTAGGGATCGACTCCACTCTCTCCAATTGTTTCTCATTATTACGAAAAGGTAACGAAGATAAAATACGAGCTTGTTTTATAGCAATAGTAATTAATCGTTGTTGTTTCAAGGTCAACCTATTCGTCCGTCTAGATAAGATTTTTCCCTGTTCACTAAGAAATCGACTAATTAAACTCATGTTTCTATAATCGATTCGATCCCCCGATCCAATTGGGGGTAAACGCCTACGAAAAGATCGCTTGGATTTACGAAAAGGTTGTTTGGATTTATCCATGGTTTGCTTATTCCTTGTTTGTTTATTCCTTATATATAAAAGAATCTATAAAATAGAATTCTCTTTTTTTTCTTATTCATTTAAGATTCGACCAAAATAGGATTTGGTTTGTATTATATATGTTAAGATGTAAAGTTCTTACTCTTCCCACTACTTGGAAAAATCACACACGCATTCCGTTACATCTATTTCTTTATTTCCCCATGAATCGTATACTTTTGACAATAACGACAAAATTTTCTCAATTCTAATCGATTGGGTGTATTGTGTCGATTCTTTTGAGTAATATATCTAGAAATGCCCGGCGATTCTTTATTGATACCCTTTCGAACACAACAGGTACATTCCAAAATCACTCTAATTCTGATATCTTTACCCTTGGCCATGAACCTCCTTTTCTTTTTGGATCGATTTTACTTTAGAACTCTCTTCATTTTCTTTTTCGAATTATTAGAATTCGAATGACTTCGAAGTACTATAATATAAAGTAAATATAATTACTATTAATTACTATAACTATAAAGAAAGAGAGTCATATTCATTAATATAAGAATATGAAGAATATCATAATAATTAATTAATACAATTTTTTCTAACTATGAATTATTCCTATCCTAATCTCAGTATTTTCTTCTTTCTATGTTAGAATTTCTCCTAGAATGGATCTACATTTCCATTTCTTTTCCCCCAAATTCTATCGTAGATTCACTGTATTTTGACTCAGGTTCGATACACTCTTTCTCTTTCTTTTTTTTTTTAGGATAGGAAAGAAAAAGGGAGCGAAATTGGAGCCGTGTTACGTAGAATTGTATCTAAAATCTTCTTCATTTCTTCACAGATCAATACAATAATTCAATCAGGATGAAAAAAAAGGGAATGACAAGGCATCTGGAAATAAACGATTAATTTCTATCAATAGACCTGCTAAAGACCCAAACCATAGAGTGGTTAGCACAGGTGCCGTTGAGAGATATGTTTTTATATCTCGCATTTAGAATCCTCCTTCTTATTTTATTTTCTCTTTTTTTTTTTTCTTATTTATTTTAATTCTTTATTTGTATTGTATATTGTAATACATATATAGTTCTAGTTTGATATTCTAATACATAGATCATAGATAACCCGATCTTTTAGTTCAAGATCATTTGTTTTTGCTTGAAATGAAATTAGAATTAGGAATTACTAACTAAAATGCATATGTACAATGACCCAGCAGATTAAATTTTGTCGCCCCCCTAAAAAAAATGACAAGAACATTCTCTACCTATATCTCTACCTATATAGATAGGTAGAGCAAAAAAGAAAGAAGGATGTGGAAAACAAGACATGGATTTTATACAATGACACTGTACAACAATTTTGAAAAGGGATGTAGCGCAGTTTGGTAGCGCGTTTGTTTTGGGTACAAAATGTCACGGGTTCAAATCCTGTCATCCCTACCTATTCTTTCTCGTATGGACAGTTACGAGAGATTCATTGAGTAAGATCGGGAATTTTTGGACATAATCTTTCATTTGTACATATTATATGTACACAAGACTCCTCGGGGGTAAAAAAATCCTTTTCTTTAC